TGGACGAACGAAAGTAAAGTTGTATGGATTCACAAAGAAATACTTTGTCGATAGGAACAAAAAAGAGATATCGAAGTAATTATTTTACTTCGACTGGATGAATCGTAGCGATGGAATAATTAAGTTAGAATTCATCGGCTGATTGTATCATTAACCATTTATTTTTTTTGGTATGAGGAACTTATCATGAATCCACTGGTTTCTGCCGCTTCCGTTATTGCTGCTGGATTGGCTGTAGGGCTTGCTTCTATTGGACCTGGAGTTGGTCAAGGTACTGCTGCGGGCCAAGCTGTAGAAGGTATCGCGAGACAGCCCGAGGCGGAGGGAAAAATACGAGGTACTTTATTGCTTAGTCTAGCTTTTATGGAAGCTTTAACAATTTATGGCCTGGTTGTAGCATTAGCACTTTTATTTGCGAATCCTTTTGTTTAATCTTAGAAATATGAAAAATAAATATTTTTCATATTTTATTGCCTTGGACTTGTCATTTGCTTTTTTCGAATTATATCAAGATTTCATTCCTACAATTTCTTATTCGTTGAGAAAATAACCCACAGGAAGGGCTGATTTGCGGATGAGGAATCAGCATACCGACTCGCTTTCATCCTTCCCGTTCGTAGCGTAGTCCAAGGACTCCCCTTTTAGGAAGGATTGCAACAAAGGGGTAATTCGCCATTTTTAAATCGAATCTTTTTTGACTCGATTTAAAAATAGGAAAATTTCTATATAAAAAAAGAACAGGGGCAAGGTTATACAAAAAGAACTCTGTTCTTTTTTTTTTTTAGTCTATCTATAAGAGGAGATCATATGAAAAATGTAACCGATTCTTTCGTTTCTTTGGGCCACTGGCCGTCCGCCGGGAGTTTCGGGTTTAATACCGATATTTTAGCAACAAATCTAATAAATCTAAGTGTAGTGCTTGGGGTATTGATCTTTTTTGGAAAGGGAGTGTGTGCGAGTTGTTTATTTCAAGAATAGGCTGGATCCAACCAGCTGTACTTTTTCCGTTAGAACTAGGAAATAAAGGTGCATGATCTCACGAATGACTTCTGAATAAATTAATAAATCATATGTAAGAACGATAGCATTTCGTGATTCGTTGGTAAATCTACTTTGATTCTCTATCAACCAATAATGTGGGACCGTTAAACATGGTTAAAGCTAAATCGCTTGAAGTCCAGACCCAGCATGGTACTCTTTCTACCACTATATTAATAGTAATATAGAGATGCTTTCAAAAATGAATAGTTTATCGATATAGAACACTCATATGGATAAAATTCTTTGAACCACCTATTATAAAATTAGAAAAAAAGGGGGACGAAATCCCCATTTTTATCCAATGCTGAATCGACGACCTATGTATTGTGTATAAAGAAAGAAAAACTTTTTGGATTTGAAAAAAAAAGAAACAACTTTGCTGACAATTACATATTTTTGTTTGGTCAGAAGAGTCCTCCGACTATTTTGGTTTTGGATGAGTGATTAGTTTCGACGATATTTTTATTTTATTTTTGAATATGAAGAGAGAATAGAGGATAGGCTCATTACATTCAAAAAAAGATATGGGAATTTACCATAAGTAATTGAGCGTGAGAGCCAAATGAATCGAAAGATTCATGTTTGGTTCGGGAAGGGATCATGGAAGTTTTTAAATGAATGGAAAGAGAATCTACTTTCATTAAGTGATTTATTAGATAATCGAAAACAGAGGATTTTGAATACTATTCGAAATTCAGAAGAACTCCGTGAAGGGGCCATTGAACAGCTGGAAAAAGCCCGGGCGCGCTTACGAAAAGTGGAAATGGAAGCAGATCAGTTTCGGGTGAATGGATATTCTGAGATAGAGCGAGAAAAGTGGAATTTTATTAATTCAACTTCTAAGACTTTGGAACAACTAGAAAATTACAAAAACGAAACTATTCATTTTGAACAACAAAGGGCGATTAATCAAGTCCGACAGCGGGTTTTCCAACAAGCCTTACAAGGGGCTCTAGGAACTCTGAGTAGTTGTTTGAACAACGAGTTACATTTACGTACCATCAGTGCCAATATTGGCATCTTGGGGGCGATGAAAGAAATAACTGATTAGTCCTTCTACTCTAGGTATCATTTTTTTTTCAAAAATGAATTAAGAAATACTCATGGTAACCATTCGAGCCGACGAAATTAGTAATATTATCCGGGAACGTATTGAGCAATATAATAGAGAAGTAAAGATTGTAAATACCGGTACCGTACTGCAAGTAGGCGACGGCATTGCTCGTATTCATGGTCTTGATGAAGTAATGGCGGGTGAATTAGTAGAATTTGAAGAGGGTACGGTAGGGATTGCTCTGAATTTGGAATCAAATAATGTCGGTGTTGTATTAATGGGCGATGGTTTGCTGATACAAGAAGGAAGTTCTGTAAAAGCAACAGGAAGAATTGCTCAGATACCCGTGAGTGAGGCCTATTTGGGTCGTGTTGTAAATGCCCTGGCTAAACCTATTGATGGTAG